TTCGATAGACGGCTCATTGGGATAGATCTAGATGAACAATACCCCCCCCTGGAACCGTATAGGAAGTTTTCTCCTCGTACGGCTCGAGAAAAAATGATTTAATTCGAAGTTTTGTCTATGTATCTAATTCTAATAAATAATAAATTAAATGACAAATGGACCTATAAAATCAATTAGACTAGGATTCCAGTCTTTTTTCTTCTTGAAAAATGAAAAAGAAATCACTCGTACTCATAACTCAAATCGAATAACTCTTAAATAGCTCAAAGGAAAATCTTTAGTCAATTTCATTTTTTGAGTAGTCTTTACTCCCTTTCGTTTATCCCGGTTAAACTATTTCAAATTCTATTTGGATTCTTTAGTCAGATCCAGTTATTGAGACTATCGAGATAATTAAGAATTCCAAAGGGTGTTTCCTTGTTTTTAAACCCTTTATTCCTATTTTTAATCATTGGGTTTAGACATTACTTCGGTGCTTCTTAATCCTTTCAAAGTGGTAGCAACATACCCTTTTTGATTTCTTTCTATCAAAGAATCCTATAGACGGTTGATTCTAGCATGATACACGTTGAATCAAAAATTTGGATCAATTTCAACAAGTTTTGCTTTTGAATTGGAAACTTGCTCAAATTGGATCCTTTCGATTTTCCATATATTTACGAAGTTGTTCCAGTTGATTGGCATTAACCCTAGATCCTTGCCCCTGAGAAATGAATTAATACTTTCTGTTCGAGCTCCATCATGGACTATTTACAACCCGACAAAAAACGAAGGGTTCAAGTGTAACAGAACAAACAATGTCGAATCAAGAGCACCTCATTCCTAGACAAATGAAAAATGGTGGATGTAAAAATCCACAACGGGTCATATCCTTCAAGTCGCACGTTGCTTTCTACCACATCGTTTCAAACGAAGTTTTACCATAACATTCCTCTAATTTAATTTGGAACCGGTATACCGGTATGGAATTCATTCAATTATGGAATCATGAATAGTCATCGGTTCAGCTGTCCATAGACATTGTACTCTACACCTTTTCTTCTATATATGAATATATGAAACAAGATTTTTCAGAAAAATCTTAGTAAGACAACATTTTGAACATATTTAACATACTAATTACTAATAGAATATATAGATAATCGAAAGAAAAAAGAAATCTATATAATAAATAAATTAAAATAATCAAAATTCATATTATTAATTTATATTAATAATAATATAGATATATAAATTAATATAAATAGAAATGAATAAGTTTTTGAATCTACATTTTCAAGTGACTTAAACTTAATTAGTATAAATTAAATGATTTTATACTTTTTTAAAGATTCCAAATCATTAAAAAAATTTCTAAGTGAAATTCACTATTTAATTTTAATTAAATATCATTAATTTGATTGGATTTGAAGAAAATTGGACAATAAGTATCGCCTTTGATCTTTATAGGAAAATCAGTCTTTCTTTTTGAATTGACTCATCACTAATTTCAACTAAAAATTTGAAATAGATCAAAGAAAAGAAGAAAGAAATCCATTTTTTTTCATGAGAATGAGATGTAGAAAAAATAATCTAAGTTAAGATTTGAATTTTGATTTTTTTAATTAGATTCCGAAAATCAAAATCGAAAAAAAAATAGGTAAGGTTTCTCATATCTATCAGATAGACTGAACAATTGTCACTGTTTGTTATAGATATAGTATAAATACCATACTATAGAACATGGAACTTGATCGTTTGTTAATGAAATTCGAGCAGACACAGATGCTTAAATTTCTAATTAATATAGCCTATCCACCCCCCATTTCTTTTTTCTATTATGATATGGTTTATATGGGAATAATGGAGTATAAAAAGTGGATCCGCGCTGGGACGGAAGGATTCGAACCTCCGAATAGCGGGACCAAAACCCGTTGCCTTACCACTTGGCCACGCCCCATTTCGATTGCTAATCGACAATAAGAAACAATAATATTGTTATTGGTTGCTTGTCAACTCCAACCCAAATATATATCTAAATATATATCTAGATATAGAATCTATCTATAGAATTAAAGATCTTCTATTTCTATAGCTATAGAATAATAGAATAGACCGGTACTAGGATTTTGATACATATAGATACAGAATTCAACTTAATTTATTGATCATTACATAGAATTCAATTAAGATATTGTATGAAAGTATGGTTTCTTCTATTCTCCTTTGAGAATTGGAGAATTTTTGGTTGGATGGATTCAAAGAAAAGAAGAATTTTTGTCTATCTTACTTTCTTTTTCCTTATATCAAAAAGGCAACCAAAATGCAATTATCTCCAAGAACAAAATGTCTGTTATGCTTAATATTGTTAGTTTGATCTGTATTTGTATTAATTCGCCCCTTTATTCGAGTAGTTTTTTCTTCGGCAAATTGCCTGAAGCCTATGCTTTTTTGAATCCAATCGTAGATGTTATGCCAGTCATACCTCTGTTTTTTTTTCTCTTAGCTTTTGTTTGGCAGG